AATCAAGTGTCTTGGGTTCGAATTATGCAAAAAAGCATTTTTGCTATCGAAATAAAAAAAATAGATGGAAATAAATTGCGTCCAATAGGATTTGAACCTATACCAAAGGTTTAGAAGACCTCTGTCCTATCCATTAGACAATGGACGCCGTTCATTCCGATTTTTTCGTATTTTTCTTGAGTTGAAAACAAAAAAATCGGATTATATGTGAGATAATTATTGGAATTGTATATTCAACGATTTACTAATAATGATGAAATATCAAGTCATAATGTATTATCTATATTCTAGATATAGAATTCTAATAGAATTTTTAGAAAAAATAAAAAGCGGGTAGCGGGAATCGAACCCGCATCGTTAGCTTGGAAGGCTAGGGGTTATAGTCGACGTCCATTCAGTGCTTTGAACGTCTCTAATTCAAAACCGAACGTGAAACTTTGGTTTCATTCGGCTCCTTTATGGAAAGTTAGTAAATTCTTAGATCTAAGAGGTGAAAAAAAACGAACAAAATTATACCCATAACACCTACGTCAGCTTTTTATTTGAATACAGACAAAATGAATCGCTTTCTAGATGATCCTTCTAGGAGAAGGTGATTCTGACAATCTTTCTAGTTACTTCGTTCTCTATTTCTATTTCAGAGGATCCTAAGGAAAAGGATTTTGTTTCCACCGAGCTAAAACAATACGCCGATGTCTCTAGTAAACCAAAGTCATCGCTGAATAGCTATTTTGTTCCAATTTCTTTTTTTAGAAATAAAAATGGAGGATTTAGTTACGATTAGAAGTTTACTTTTTTTCTTTAGCCATGGATCACTCATACTTATTCAATTGGAAGTATTGGTCCAATTGAAAAATTATGTTTCGCAATTTCATAATCCAACTTTTCAATTTATTAAGTGACTCATGGATACAAATCACGAGAATTCGTATTTTTTCTCCAATTTCTCATTGAGAAGTAAAGGATTAAATCCTTTTAAGAAATAAAGTTTTTGATCGGAACATGAAAAAAACCGAAAGACCCTTTAACTATTAAGGGTTAAAAGAACGAATCGCACTTTTACCACTAAACTATACCCGCTACAATATGATTATTGTATACAAATGGACCTTTTGTCGAGCAAGCTAAGTGAGCATGATCAAGATAGGATTATCAAAGAATCATTAAAACGAGCGTGCTGAACTTTTTCACGAGTAGATCCAAAATTAATGAGATTCGGAAAAGAGGCTACAAAAAAATTATTTAATTTTAATTATTATATTATTAATTAAATAACTAATATTAATTAAATAACTAAAGTTTTCGCTGAAGAAGTTAGATAAGGATCAAAAAAAAAACATTAAAATCATAACACAAAAAATGTATTGTGGAAGAATCGATAGTTTTTTTTTAGTTCGGGTAAAATATAACAAGAAAAGAATGTAAATAGTATTTCTTCTTTTTGTCGTTACTTGAATATTTTATATTCAATTGAATATAATAATAAAAAGTCTTTTTTGTTTTCAAAAAAGAGAAATCATTATTTAAATTTGAATTTGTTGGAACAAAAAAAAAAAGAGCCCGGCTAGGTACTGACCAGGCCGGGTCGTGAGAATAAGAAGGGCCTTTCGAACAAAATTAACACAAAGAGGTCTTGCTTATTTTTTTAGTTCGGTTATTGGCGCGGTCAAGTCCACCTTTTAGATAAAGGAAATTCCTGATTTGTGGATCTCTCTATATAGAAATAATAGAGAAAGAAAAGAGAGAAAGAAAAACTCCTTAGATTATGTGTAATGTAGTAATTCTATTTTTCAATTCGGAGAGATGGCTGAGTGGACTAAAGCGTCGGATTGCTAATCCGTTGTACGAGTTATTCGTACCGAGGGTTCGAATCCCTCTCTTTCCGTTTCCGTACTTTATTTATATATATTTATATATTAATATTTTATTTATATATTAATTTATTTTTTTTTCAAATTTTGAAAATCTTAGTGAAACGTGTGTATAGATAAAATCCTAATTAAATTTGAAAATTAACCAAGAAACCTTTTGTATTTTATTCTTCACGTCCAGGATTACGCCCTGGATCATTAGATAGGAATCCAAAGATAAAGAGAGAAATAAAAAATATCACTACAGTATAAACGAAGAGTTTCAGAGTAAGCATTACAAATCTCCAAGATTATAAAAAAAAAAAGAGAATAGATCTTCCATTTTTCTACCACATATCCTATTTTGACACCAAGAAATGAGGTTTTTCTAGAAATGTATTGTCACAAATTCATTTGTTTTTCATTAAAATGCGCTTATATCCAAATTTAGATATTGTGGGAGACCCTAATAGGGTTAGGGTCTTTGACTAGATCGCTGGAAAAGGCTCAAAAACAAGGAAATGAGGGTAAGCCTGATTTATGTCGACTATCCACGAATTTCAATGTGTGAATCGAGGGTTCATACTCTAAAACTTATCTGATTTTATCAATTGTTAGAATTTATTCTCGAGCAAATTATGCATTTTCTAGGATATTATTATTCATATTCAGGATCTTATCGAAAACTTACAGCAGCCTGCCAAACAAAAGCTAAGAGAAAAAAAAACAAAGGTATGACTGGCATAACATCTACGATTGGATTCAAAAAAGCATAGGCTTCGGGCAATTTGCCGAAGAAAAAACTACTCAAATAAAGGGGCGAATTAATACAAATACAGATCAAACTAACGATATTAAGCATAACAGACATTTTGTTCTTGGAGATAATTGCATTTTGGTTGCATTTTTGATATAAGGAAAAAGAAGTAAAGTAAATAAGGTAGACAAAAAATCCTTCTTTTTCTTTGAATCCACCCAACCAAAAATCCTCCAATTCTCAAAGGAGAATAGAAGAAACCATACTTTCATACAATATCTTAATTGAATTCTATGTAATGATCAATAAATTAAGTTGAATTCTGTATCTATATGTATCAAAATTATAGTACCGGTCTATTCTATTATTCTATAGAAGATCTATATCTTATAGATATGGAATTTATCGAGATATTTATTTAGGCTGGAGTTGACAAACAACCAATAACAATATTATTGTTTCTTAGTGTAGATTAGAAAGTGAAATGGGGCGTGGCCAAGTGGTAAGGCAGCGGGTTTTGGTCTCGCTATTCGGAGGTTCGAATCCTTCCGTCCCAGCACGGATCCATTTCTCCATTATTCCCATATAAACCCTATACATAATATAAATAGGAAGCGGCGGGGATAGCAGTTAATCTATATTACTTTAAACTTCTGTGTCTGTTCGAATTTGACTAACAAATTATCAAGTCCCATACTATATAGATATAGTATATCTATAGTAGATATAAAACATCTATAACAAACAGTGACAACAGTTCAGTCTATCTGAGAACCCTTACCTATTTTTTTCGATTTTGATTTTCGTAATCTGATTAAAAGAATTAAAATATTAACTTACATTATTTTTTTATACATCTCATGAAAAAAAAGGACTTCTTTGTTCTTATTTCTTTCTTCGTTTCTTTGATCTATTTCAAATTTTTATTTTAAATTAGTGATGAGTCAATTCAAAAAGAAAGACTGATTTTTCTATAAAGATCAAAGGCGATGCTTATTGTCCAATTTTCTTCAAACCCAACCCAATAAAATTAATTAAATAACAATTTTAATTAAATTTAATTAAAATTGTTAATTTAGAAATATTTTTTTATTAAAAAAAAACATTTTTAACCCTGTACGTGGAATCTTTGAAAAAGTAGGAAATCATTTAATTTATCTTATTAAGTCACTTGAAGATGCAGATTCAAAAACTTATTCGTTTATATATTATTTACATATAACATATATATATATATATTATACATATATGTATTATAGAATATATTTTTTTCTATATATTCGATTAGTCTGTTAAATATGTTAAAAATGTTGTCTTGCTAAGATTTTTTCCGAAAAATATTCTTTCATGTATCATATATTTATATATAGAAGAAAAAGTGTAGATTGCGATGTCTATGGACAGCTGAACCAATGACTATTCATGATTCCATAATTGAATCAATTCCATACCCGTTCCAAATTAGAGGAATGTTATGGTAAAACTTCGTTTGAAACGATGTGGTAGAAAGCAACGTGCGACTTGAAGGACACGACCCGTTGTGGATTTTTACATCCGCCATTTTAGATTTGTCTAGAAATGAGGTGCTCTTGGCTCGACATTGTTTGTTCTGTTATACTTGAACCCTTCGTTTTTTGTCGGGTTGTAAATAGTCCATGATGGAGCTCGAACCGAAAGTATTAATTCATTTCTCAGGGGCAAGGATCTAGGGTTAATGCCAATCAACTGGAACAACTTCGTAAATATATGGAAAATCGAAAAGATCCAATTTTAGCAAGTTTCCAATTCAAAAGCAAAACTTGTTGAAATTGAGCCAAATTTTTGATTCAACGTACGTGTATCATACTAGAATCAAGTGTCCATAGGATTCTTTGGTCGAAAGAAATAAAAAAGGGTATGTTGCTGCCATTTTGAAAAGATTAAGAAACACCGAAGTAATGTCTAAACCCAATGATTAAAAATAGGAATTAAAGGGTTTAAAAACAAGGAAACACCCTTTTATTAGTTGTTAATTCTCTCGATAGTCTCAATAACTGGATCCAACTAAAGAATCCAAATAGAATTTGAAATAGTTTAACCGAGATAAACGAAAGGGAGTAAAGACTACTCAATAAATGAAATTCACTAAAGATTAGATTATCCTTTGAACTATTTGAGAGTTATCCGACTTGAGTTATGAGTATGAGCGGTTTCTTTTTCATTTTTCAGGAAGAAAAAAGATTGGAATCGTAGTCTAATTGATTTACAGGACCGGTTGTTGTTGTTATTTAATTTATTGGAATTTGATACATAGACAAAACTTCGAATTAAATCATTTTTTCTCGAGCCGTACGAGGAGAAAACTTCCTATACGGTTCCAGGGGGGGTATTGTTCATCTATATCTATCCCAATG